AATATCCATTTCAAAACATTTCTAACGGATTCCTTGGTTCGGACCGACGAAGTAATGGCACTCGATTATTATCAACCCGACTGCAATTTTTTTCTGTCGGTAAGGATTGCACCAGAGCACCTTCTACTTCTAATAGGCCATGAACTATAGATAGAGAAGAATCATTCTGAGCGAGTCCATAAGAAGCGACCCACTTTTTCATCGGTTCCGGGGGAAGACCAAAGATCTTGCGCGACCGGTCCGCCAGAAAAACTCAAAAGAGAAAGAAGTCTCGTTAATCTCCTCATGCTCGTTCCAAGTTCGAAGTACCGTTTGGCCAAAGAAAAACCCGCTTCCTGACACGATTGCCTCTTTATATAGATAGATATAGGATCTATGGGGTTATTACTTAGAAGTCTATTTTGTACAAGATCCCCTCCTATCTGATAGAAAAGGGTCCCATGATCCCGAGCCGGTCTTATCTTGGCTCGCAAACCCCAAGTTTGTCTATGAAGAGCTAATCTAATTGTATTAGTTTCTATAATGGATTTCTTATGTGGAATACTAATGGATAGGGCCCCGTTGCTAAGTGCTACAAGATCTAATGCACTGGAACTCGTGGTTATGGACCCGAATCCTTTAGTATGGAACATTGTCTTTTCCAAGTAAAAACCCCTAGTATATGAAAGAATGAAAAGGTGCTTTCGTTCTTGTGGAATAAGAAGCCCTCGTACCTTAATGAAAGGAAAATAGGAATTTTTCGTTAGGTATTTGACCAAATAGGATCGCCCAGTTCCTATAGAACCTATCACTAAAATACCCGATAGGGCTAAGCGGAACGAAAAGGGTTTTCCATGAGATGGTAAATGAAAACGATTAGCCCCACACGAGGTTTGGGAATAAGTGATTGTCTGATAATGAGCAAGGAATATACGTCTTTCTGCTAAAGAGGATCTATTAAACTCATAATTCATTAGATCCTTGTTAGCAATGTCAAGTAGGTATCATAAGTAAATGGATCCCGGTTGTTCAATCCTTTGATAACCAAGGTCCTTCTTTGCTAAAGAGAAATGATCACTATGAGTCAGACTCAATAGAATTGGATCCATTCCAAATAGCGAGAATTAGGATTCTTGATCCCTCTCAATCTCTCTTTCAATTCGAGGATCCAGAGAGGTGTTTTCATAGTCATCTCCGAATATTTGCCATCTCCGAATATTTTGATTTCATTTTTCTATGATATGTCTTTCTATATGAAAATGGGTTATTTACGATGTACGATGATCCCTGTTAAGCATCCATGGCTGAATGGTTAAAGCGCCCAACTCATAATTGGTAAATTTGCGGGTTCAATTCCTGCTGGATGCACGCGAACGGGAACGTTCCATAAGTCTATTGGAACTGGCTCTCTATCCATGGAATCTCATCCATCATCCATACATAACGAATTGGTATGGTATATTCATACCATAACATAAGAACAATAAGAACTCGAATTCTTATCGATACTGGAACTCAGAGCATAGGAGGGAAAGTCGATTTATGGATGGAATCAAATACGCAGTATTTACAGAAAAAAGTCTTCGTTTATTGGGAAAGAATCAATATACTTTTAATGTCGAATCGGGATTCACTAAGACAGAAATAAAGCATTGGGTCGAGCTCTTCTTTGGTGTTAAGGTAGTAGCTGTGAATAGCCATCGACTACCCGGAAAGGGTAGAAGAATGGGACCTATTCTGGGACATACAATGCATTACAGACGTATGATCATTACCCTTCAACCGGGTTATTCTATTCCACTTCTAGATAGAGAAAAGAACTAAAGGAGAATACTTAATAATACGGCGAAACATTTATACAAAACACCTATCCCGAGCACACGCAAGGGAACCGTAGACAGGCAAGTGAAATCCAATCCACGAAATAAATTGATCCATGGACGGCACCGTTGTGGTAAAGGTCGTAATGCCAGAGGAATCATTACCGCAAGGCATAGAGGGGGAGGTCATAAGCGCCTATACCGTAAAATCGATTTTCGACGGAATCAAAAAGACATATCTGGTAGAATCGTAACCATAGAATACGACCCTAATCGAAATGCATACATTTGTCTCATACACTATGGGGATGGTGAGAAGAGATATATTTTACATCCCAGAGGGGCTATAATTGGAGATACTATTGTTTCTGGTACAAAAGTTCCTATATCAATGGGAAATGCCCTACCTTTGAGTGCGGTTTGAACTATTGATTTACGTAATTGGAAGTAACCAATTAGGTTTACGACGAAACCTAGAAATCGATCACTGATCCAATTTGACTACCTCTACGGGATAGACCTCAACAGAAAACTGTTGAGTAACGGCAGCAAGTGATTGAGTTCAGTAGTTCCTCATAGAAAATTATTGACTCTAGAGATATGGTAATATGGAGAAGACAAAATTGTTTGAAGCACGCACAGAACCGGAAGCGCCCCTTGTTTCAAAGAGAGGAGGACGGGTTATTCACATTTAATTTGATGGTCAGAGGCGAATTGAAAGCTAAGCAGTGGTAATTAAGACCCCCGGGTGAAAATAGGGATGTCTCCTACGTTACCCATAATATGTGGAAGTATCGACGTAATTTCATAGAGTCATTCGATCTGAATGCTACATGAAGAACATAAGCCAGATGACGGAACGCGGAGACCTAGGATGTAGAAGATCATAACATGAGCGATTCGGCAGATTTGGATTCCTTTTTCTATATATCCACTCATGTGGTACTTCATCATACGATTCATATAAGATCCATCTGTCTAGAGATCGTCATATACATCTAGAAAGCCGTATGCTTTGGAAGAAGCTTGTACAGTTTGGGAAGGGGTTTTTGAGAAAAAAGAAGAATCTACTTCAACCGATATGCCCTTAGGCACGGCCATACATAACATAGAAATCGCACGTGGAAGGGGTGGGCAATTAGCTAGAGCAGCAGGTGCTGTAGCGAAACTGATTGCAAAAGAGGGTAAATTGGCCACTTTAAGATTACCATCTGGGGAGGTCCGTTTGGTATCCCAAAACTGCTTAGCAACAGTCGGACAAGTGGGTAATGTTGGGGTGAACCAAAAAAGTTTGGGTAGAGCCGGATCTAAGTGTTGGCTAGGTAAACGCCCCGTAGTAAGAGGGGTAGTTATGAACCCTGTGGACCACCCCCATGGGGGCGGTGAAGGGAAAGCCCCCATTGGTAGAAAAAAACCCACAACCCCTTGGGGTTATCCTGCGCTTGGAAGAAGAACTAGGAAAAGGAAAAAATATAGTGATAGTTTTATTCTTCGTCGCCGTAAGTAAATACGTAACTAGGAATATGGAAAATTGCATTGCAATAATGCGATGGGCGAACGACGGGAATTGAACCCGCGCATGGTGGATTCACAATCCACTGCCTTGATCCACTTGGCTACATCCGCCCCTTATCCAGCTAAAGGATTTTCTCTTTTTTCCACTCATCATTATTCTATTTATTCTGACCTCCATACCTCGATCGAGATAGTGGACATAGGATGCCACTCTTTAAAATGAAAAAAAAGGAGTAATCAGCTGTGACACGAAAAAAAACGAATCCTTTTGTAGCTCGTCATTTATTGACAAAAATCGAAAAGGTCAATATGAAGGAGGAGAAAGAAACAATAGTAACGTGGTCCCGGGCATCTAGCATTCTACCCGCAATGGTTGGCCATACAATCGCGATTCATAATGGAAAGGAACATATACCTATTTACATAACAAATCCTATGGTAGGTCGCAAATTGGGGGAATTCGTGCCTACTCGGCATTTCACGAGTTATGAAAGTGCAAGAAAGGATACTAAATCTCGTCGTTAACTGAATTCAGAATAGAAAGATTCAGAATAAACAAAATTTATAGGATTTAAATAAAGTAAAGGTAGGCGGGGAATAACCTTATTTATGACAAGTTTCAAATTGGTAAAGTATACCCCTAGGATAAAGAAGAAGAAGAACGGGCTACGGAAACTCGCAAGAAAAGTTCCAACTGATCGTCTACTTAAGTTCGAACGGGTTTTCAAAGCACAAAAACGCATACATATGTCTGTTTTTAAAGCACAAAGAGTTCTTGATGAGATTCGCTGGCGTTACTACGAGGAAACCGTTATGATACTGAACCTCATGCCTTATCGAGCATCTTATCCCATCTTAAAATTGGTTTATTCGGCAGCAGCAAATGCTACTCATTATAGGGATTTCGACAAAGCTAATTTATTCATAACAAAAGCCGAAGTGAGTAGGAGTACTATTATGAAAAAATTCAGACCTCGGGCTCGAGGACGCGGTTATCCTATAAAAAAAACGATGTGTCATATAACAATTGTACTAAATATAGTAAAGAAATCTAAATAACTTTTAGATCAACCTAAGATTTCGATTCCCAGTAAAAAAAAAAATAGATATAGAAAAATATGGGACAAAAAATAAATCCACTCGGTTTCAGACTTGGTACAACCCAAAATCACCATTCCTTTTGGTTCGCACAACCAAAAAATTATTCTGAAGGTCTACAAGAAGATAAAAAAATACGGAATTGTATCAAGAACTATATACAAAAGAATAGGAAAAAAAGCTCGAATAGAAAAATAGAATCAGACTCAAGTTCCGAAGTAATTACACATATAGAAATTCAAAAAGAAATCGATACAATTCACGTTATAATCCATATTGGATTCCCCAATTTATTAAAGAAAAAAGGAGCAATCGAAGAATTAGAAAAAGATATCCAAAAGGAAGTGAATTCTGTAAACCAGAGACTTAATATTGCTATCGAAAAAGTTAAAGAACCTTATAGACAACCTAACATTCTTGCAGAATATATAGCTTTCCAATTAAAAAATAGAGTTTCATTCCGAAAGGCAATGAAAAAAGCCATTGAATTAACTAAAAAAGCAGATATAAAGGGAGTAAAAATCAAAATTGCAGGCCGTCTAGGAGGGAAAGAAATTGCACGTGCCGAATGCATCAAAAAGGGTAGACTTCCCCTCCAAACAATTCGCGCTAAAATTGATTATTGCTGCTATCCAATTCGAACTATCTATGGAGTATTAGGTGTAAAAATTTGGATATTCGTAGAAGAAGAATAACTAACCTTGTCTTCTCATTCTGGCCAGTGATAGAATAAAAAAGACAAGAGCCTTATTTTTCCAAAAATCCCAGAAAAAAAGAAGAAATTCTACCTCTTTCTATAAGATTTAATGAAAATTGATAAATCTTTTAATATAATTGCTATGCTTAGTGTGTGACTCGTTAGTTTTTTCTTTAGGGTCAAAAATGGAAATTCAAAAAAAAAAAAACAAAAAAATTGAGCGAACCCTACTAAAAATAGAAAAAAACTTAGTAATTATAGAAAATTAACTAATAACCAACCTATTGCTTCGTATTGTCGAGATCCTAACAAAGAAACAGTCACTATGTGAATAAATACATCTATCATAAATGAGTAGATCTATCATATAGTTGTAGCAACTGCATTTTTTTCTCTAAAAAAGAAACCGGATTCTAGGTTGTGAAACAAAACTAAAGGGATGTGGATAAAAGGAGGGATGATAGATAGAAGGAAGAAGAATAAGAAAGATATAAGATTCCAATGTGTATGGTCTATGAATTACATCATAAAAGGCAATGTGATAAAGCATCAATATAATAAAATAATAAAAATAAGAGAGAATTTAAAATCGTAATTTTGTGAAACAATAAATAAAAATTTAAAGCAATAATAAAGAGCAGCCCAGGTTAATAAAACTGAGAAAATTAACTCGGAAAGTTTGGAAGCTCCGTTGCAGGATTCAAACCTAACCATTAAAGGAGAAGCTGTGGGAACGACAAAACCTATGACTGCATAGGATTGATTTTATTGAAAAGAATCCTAATACTTCATTGGGTGGGATGGCGGAACAAACCAAAAAAATTGCTTTATTTGATAAGGTTATAAATTAACAAATAAGACAAGAAAGAGTAAATATTCGCCCGCGAAATCTTTATTGGATTAGAAACTTTACTATGATTCAATAAGGGTAAAAATAAGGATATTCCTTAGAAAAAAGAAAGATTACATTATCCACTAATATAGAATTTGGATATATTCTAGATCTTCTTTCTTGACTATATATTTTTCTATTTTAAGAAATGCAAAATAAAAAAAACCTATTCTATTATATATTGATGTGTATCTATCCGTAATATTTTTGAATATTATGAAATTAGAGAAATTTGCACGCTTTCTCATTTCATTCGCGAGGAGCTGGATGAGAAGAAACTCTCATGTCCAGTTTTGCAGTAGAGATGGAACTAAAAAAGAACCATCGACTATAACCCCAAAAGAACTAGATTTCGTAAACAACATAGAGGAAGAATGAAGGGAAAATCCTGCCGAGGCAATCGTATTTGTTTTGGTAGATATGCTCTTCAAGTACTTGAACCCGCTTGGATTACAGCGAGACAGATAGAAGCAGGACGAAGAGCAATGACACGATATGCACGTCGTGGTGGAAAACTATGGGTACGTATATTTCCCGACAAACCGGTTACACTAAGACCCACAGAAACACGTATGGGCTCAGGAAAGGGATCCCCCGAATATTGGGTAGCCGTTGTTAAACCAGGTCGAATACTTTATGAAATGAGCGGAGTATCCGAAACTATAGCTAGAGCAGCTATCTCCATAGCTGCCAGTAAAATGCCTATACGAAGCCAATTTCTTAGATTAGAGATATAGAACCCCCCCAAAAAAAGGAGTATTGAAGATAAAAAACCCCAGGTTTTCCTTCTGGGTAGACAATATATCTTTCATTCCTTTGCAGTGAAATAACAAATTGAAATCCAAATAATATGATTCAACCTCAGACCCTTTTAAATGTAGCGGATAACAGTGGAGCTCGAAAATTGATGTGTATTCGAGTCATAGGAGCTGCTGGTAATCAGCGATATGCTCGTATTGGTGATGTTATTGTTGCTGTAATCAAAGACGCAGTGCCCCAAATGCCTCTAGAAAGATCCGAAGTAATTCGAGCTGTAATTGTACGTACATGTAAAGAATTCAAATGTGAAGACGGTATAATAATACGCTATGATGACAATGCAGCAGTTATCATTGATCAAAAAGGAAATCCAAAAGGAACTCGAGTTTTTGGCGCGATTGCCGAGGAATTGAGAGAATTGAATTTTACTAAAATAGTTTCATTAGCTCCTGAAGTATTATAAATACTAGTAGATGAGATATAGATCAAAGAAAAAATTAGTAGATTGTGTTTCACGTATATGCTTTAAAATCCAAAATAAAAAGAAAAAGGAAAACATGTTGATTATCTAAAAATTAGGAGGAACCTAGAATTAGAGTCTTATGGGCAAGGACACTATTGCTGATTTACTAACCTCTATAAGAAACGCAGACATGAGCAAAAAAGGAACTGTTCGAGTAGTATCTACAAATATTACCGAAAACATTGTTAAAATACTTCTACGAGAGGGTTTTATTGAAAGTGTTCGGAAACATCAAGAAAGTAACAGATATTTCTTGGTTTCAACTTTGCGACATCAAAAGAGAAGGACTAGAAAGGGAATATATAGAACTAGAACCTTTTTAAAGCGTATCAGCCGACCTGGCTTACGAATTTATGCTAACTATCAAGGAATTCCTAAGGTTTTGGGCGGAATGGGAATTGCTATTCTTTCTACTTCTCAAGGTATAATGACAGATCGAGAAGCTCGACTAAACAGAATTGGGGGAGAAGTCTTATGTTATATATGGTAATGGCCCCGCCTATAGTACCCGAATTCTATCTCGAACTTCCTATTTTTCTATTTGCATTTTCAAAATAGGCGAAAAAATATGACAGAAAAAAAAAATAGGAGAGAAAAAAAAAACCCGAGAGAAGCAAAAGTTACTTTCGAAGGTTTAGTTACGGAAGCCCTACCCAACGGAATGTTCCGAGTTCGCTTAGAGAATGACACCATCATCCTGGGCTATATTTCAGGAAAAATCCGGTCCAGTTCTATACGAATACTGATGGGGGATAGGGTCAAAATTGAAGTAAGTCGTTATGATTCAAGCAAGGGGCGTATAATTTATAGACTTCCCCATAAGGATTCGAAGCGTACCGAAGACTCGAAGGATACTGAAGATTTGAAGGATACCAAAGATTCAAAGGATTAGGTTTTTCTAGGATAATAAATTCCAAATTTCCAAATTTAAGTGAAGAGGCTTATTTTTTCCCAAAGAGTAGATTCATAGTTTAAGAAAGGAATACCTAAATATGAAAATAAGAGCTTCCGTTCGTAAAATTTGTACAAAATGTCGACTGATTCGTAGGCGTGGGCGAATTAGAGTCATTTGTTCCAATCCGAAGCATAAACAAAGACAGGGGTAATCTTTCGAAAAAGGAGCTTTCCTTTCTAAAAAGTAAAAAAAAATACCCACAGAAATGTCCAAATTCCGAATCCTAAAATGAAAGTAAAGGATATATTTAACCCTGAAACGGATATCTTTGTATCTTTTTTTCTTTTTGTTATTTCTAACTCATATTTATGAGATAATAAAATATGACAAAAGCTATACCAAAAATAGGTTCACGTAAGAAAGCGCGTATTGGTTTGCGTAGGAATGCCCGTTTTAGTTTACGGAAGAGTGCACGTAGAATAACAAAAGGGGTTATTCATGTTCAAGCCAGTTTCAACAATACCATTATAACTGTTACAGACCCACAAGGTCGGGTGGTTTTCTGGTCCTCCGCAGGTACTTGTGGATTCAAAAGCTCAAGAAAAGCATCACCCTATGCCGGTCAAAGAACAGCAGTAGATGCTATTCGTACAGTGGGTTTGCAACGAGCAGAAGTTATGGTAAAAGGGGCTGGTAGCGGAAGAGATGCCGCATTACGAGCCATTGCTAAAAGTGGTGTACGGTTAAGTTGTATACGCGATGTAACACCTATGCCGCATAATGGATGTCGACCTCCTAAAAAAAGACGTCTGTAAAAGAATTAAACCGCTTTCAAGAGAAATAAACGATTCAATGATCAAATAAATACTAATCTATTATGGTTCGAGAGGAGGTAACAGGATCCACCCAAACACTACAGTGGAAGTGTGTTGAATCAAGAGTAGATAGTAAGCGTCTTTATTATGGTCGTTTCATTCTGTCCCCACTTAGAAAAGGTCAAGCGGATACTGTCGGTATTGCCTTGCGAAGAGCTTTACTTGGAGAAATAGAAGGAACATGTATCACACGCGCAAAATTTGGGAACGTGCCACACGAATATTCTACAATAGTAGGTATTGAAGAATCCATACAAGAAATTTTACTAAATTTGAAAGAAATTGTATTGAGAAGTAATCTCTATGGAGTTAGAGACGCATCAATTTGCGTCAAAGGTCCTAGATACATAACCGCTCAAGATATAATCTTACCACCTTCCGTAGAAATCGTTGATACGACACAACCTATAGCTAACTTGAGAGACCCCATTGATTTCTGTATTGAGTTACAGATCAAGAGAGATCGCGGATATCATACGGAACTCAGAAAGAACTCTCAAGATGGAAGTTATCCTATAGATGCTGTATCCATGCCTGTTCGAAATGTGAATTATAGTATTTTTTCTTGTGGGAATGGAAATGAAAAACACGAGATACTTTTTCTCGAAATATGGACGAATGGAAGTTTAACCCCTAAAGAAGCGCTTTATGAAGCTTCTCGTAATTTGATTGATTTATTTCTTCCTTTTCTACACGCAGAGGAAGAAGGCGCTAGTTTCGAAGAAAATAAAACCAGGTTTACTCCACCTCTTTTAACCTTTCAAAAAAGATTCCCTAATCTAAAGAAAAACAAAAAAGGAATTCCATTGCATTGTATTTTTATTGATCAATTAGAATTGCCTTCTAGAACGTATAATTGTCTCAAAAGGGCCAATATACATACACTATTGGACCTTTTGAGTAAGACTGAAGAAGATCTTATGAGAATTGACAGCTTTCGTATGGAA